GGAAAGTTACAGAAGGAGACCCATCATTTTGCAATGAAAACAACATATAAAACTCTGGACAATTTCGAAATAAAGCCGAGCGTCTTAATACATAATGCAAAAAAATTCATTATTGGCCCACCATTGATTAGAAGATTTAGCTTGTATGAATCGCTATTGGTTTGATACGAATAATGGCAATCGTTTCAGTATGTTAAGGATACAGATGTATCCACAATTCATTTAGAGTTACTTAATAGCCTATTTCTTATACCATATCTCTATCCCGTGAAATTCTCGAGCCGAAAGATGGGTGCATATGCTGTGTTTCATTTTGCTAAATGATATCAATTAAATGGTGTATCAATTCCATAAATTGGATATAGCAATAAATAAATCAGCAAAATTCTTTCTAATATTTTAGATAGAAGAAATGCTAAAATATTAGAAAGAATGTACTCTTCTATCCAAATCCAATTTGCATCGATAAAATAAATCCAAATTCCAGCAGTAGATGAATAATTGCAAATTTTTGTGTGTACGAGATTAGAATAACTTCAAAATAACTGACATAATTTTTTATTTTTCCTGATCAGAAAAATATATGAAAAAGAAAGGAGGTAGAAAAATTTTGGGATTTATGGTTAAAGAAGAAAAAGAAGAAAACAGGGGTTCTGTTGAATTTCAAGTATTCAGTTTCACCAATAAGATACGGAGACTTGCTTCACATTTGGAATTACACAAAAAAGATTTTTCATCGGAAAGAGGTCTACGAATACTTTTGGGAAAACGTCGACGTTTACTGGCTTATTTGGCAAAGAAAAATAGAGTACGTTATAAGAAATTAATCAGTCAGTTGAATATTCGGGAGCAGTAATTTAATCGTTCCAATTTTTTTCTTATTTTCTTAGTAGTCTTATAGTAGTCTTATATTTTGCATTTTGATGAGCCTCGTTTTGAGGAATTCATGGAATAATCCATTTTCATGGAATAATGAATTAAGGAAGAAAGGATATGAGTCTACCGCTTACAAGAAAAGATCTCATGATAGTCAATATGGGCCCTCAACACCCATCAATGCATGGTGTTCTTCGACTGATCGTTACTCTCGATGGTGAAGATGTTATTGATTGTGAACCCATATTAGGCTATTTACACAGAGGAATGGAAAAAATCGCGGAAAACCGAACTATTATACAATACTTACCTTATGTAACACGGTGGGATTATTTAGCTACTATGTTTACGGAAGCAATAACAGTAAATGCACCAGAATTCTTAGAGAATATTCAAATACCCCAAAGAGCCAGCTATATTAGGGTAATTATGTTAGAGTTGAGCCGTATAGCTTCTCACTTGTTATGGCTTGGGCCTTTTATGGCGGATCTCGGGGCACAGACTCCTTTTTTCTATATTTTTAGAGAGAGAGAATTGATATACGATCTATTTGAAGCTGCTACAGGTATGCGAATGATGCACAATTATTTTCGCATCGGAGGAGTAGCTGCAGATCTACCTTATGGATGGATCGATAAATGTTTAGATTTCTGTGATTATTTTTTACGCGGAATTGTTGAATATCAACAACTTATTACACAGAATCCCATTTTTTTGGAGCGAGTTGAGGGAGTAGGTTTTATTAGCGGAGAAGAAGCAGTAAATTGGGGGTTATCGGGACCGATGTTACGAGCTTCGGGAATACAATGGGATCTTCGTAAAGTAGATCTTTATGAGTCTTACAACCAATTTGATTGGAAAGTCCAATGGCAAAAAGAAGGGGATTCGTTAGCTCGCTATTTAGTACGAATCAGTGAAATGAGAGAGTCCATCAAAATAATTCAACAAGCTGTAGAAAAAATTCCTGGAGGACCTTATGAGAATTTAGAAGTCCGACGCTTTAAGAAAGCAAAGAATTCCGAATGGAATGATTTTGAATATAGATTTCTTGGTAAAAAACCTTCACCCAATTTTGAATTGTCAAAGCAAGAGCTTTATGTAAGAGTGGAAGCCCCAAAAGGTGAATTAGGAATTTATCTAGTAGGAGATGATAGCCTTTTCCCCTGGAGATGGAAAATTCGTCCACCCGGTTTTATTAATTTACAAATTCTCCCTCAGCTAGTTAAAAAAATGAAATTGGCTGATATCATGACGATATTAGGTAGTATAGATATCATTATGGGGGAAGTTGACCGTTGAAATGATAATAGATAGGGTAGAAATAGAAACTATCAATTCTTTTTCGAAATCGGAATTATTAAAAGAAGTCTATGGACTCATATCAATTCTACCCATTTTGAGCCTCCTTTTGGGAATCACAATAGAGGTACTCGTCATTGTGTGGTTAGAAAGAGAAATATCTGCATCGATACAACAACGTATTGGCCCTGAATATGCTGGCCCCTTGGGACTGCTTCAAGCTATAGCAGATGGGACTAAGCTACTTTTTAAAGAAGATATTCTACCATCCCGAGGAGATATTCCTTTATTTAGCGTTGGACCCTCTATAGCAGTCATATCAATTTTATTAAGTTTTTTAGTTATCCCTTTGGGATATCATTTTGTTTTAGCCGATCTTAGCATTGGTGTTTTTTTATGGATTGCCATTTCAAGTATTGCTCCTATTGGTCTTCTTATGGCAGGATATAGCTCAAATAATAAATATTCTTTTTCAGGCGGTCTACGAGCTGCTGCTCAATCCATTAGTTATGAAATACCATTAACTTTTTGTGTGCTAGCAATATCTCTACGTGTGATTCGTTAAAATAGGATCTTTTTCCTCTAAAATCCATTAACTATTTATCTCCCTTTTCTTATTCTGTATTCGAGTTGATAAGTGAAACTAGATAGCTATATGAGTGAAACAAAACAGCTTCTAAATTTGTAGTAAAAAGAAAAAATCTCATTTCCTACGTACAAGAAAAAGTTGAAGTAAACATAAGCAGTGTAAACTCTTTATCCCAAGGTTGATTTTTTATAATTATTCATCATATCTTGAAGCGGGCAAGAATAAAGGATTTGCGCTATGGAATTAAATTACTAGCAATATTTATAGTTATTACTATAACTTATAATCATAAGAAGAATCCATCAAAAGTTAGTGAAGGGTTAGGAACACTAAAGTACATAAAGGATTAGTAATGGGGAATCTAAGACATTAGATATTTTGCCCCATAAAAGGAATCGTAATAAGGACTTGAAATTAGTGGAAATTATCAAGTAGTACTTTCTTCATTCAGATTCCGATCCAGAGTATGCTCCTATTCACTTGTTAAGGAAATGGCTATAAAGAACGAATTAACCCTTTATCCCTTTTTTTCTTTTTAAATACCCCCTACCCAGGGAAAGAAGAGTAGGACAAAAGATATGGAGTGCAATACAAAAAAATTTCAATTATTTCCTTCCTCTATCCATATTCATACAGAATTCCTCATAAACTAATGCCCAAATCTTTTCATTTATTAATTTAATTTCTATAACAAGTGTTTTATTCCAAGATTAAGTTATTACTGAACAAAGAAAAAAAATTTATATTATAAAGGATGAGATCAATTCAGAAGCGCTTTTTCTTATTCTAGCAGACGGAATTCCTTTGGTCTAATTTAGGACTTTCCAATATATTTTATTTTACCTAATTTAATTCTATTTACGCCCCGGGGCTAATAATGAAACGAAACAGTCCTCTCTTTTTTCTGATCATAGAGAAGCCGTATGAAGCTAAGGTTTCATGTACGGTTTTGGAATAGCGGTGGGAACTGTAATGTTATCATCGACTATGATTATCTAACAGTTCAAGTACAGTTGATATAGTTGAAGCACAGTCTAAATATGGTTTTTTTGGATGGAATATTTGGCGTCAGCCTATAGGTTTTATGGTTTTTCTAATTTCTTCTTTGGCAGAATGTGAAAGATTACCCTTTGATTTACCAGAAGCAGAAGAAGAATTAGTAGCAGGTTATCAAACCGAATATTCGGGTATAAAATATGGTTTATTTTATCTTGTTTCTTACCTTAATTTATTAGTTTCCTCTTTATTTGTAACAGTTCTCTACTTAGGCGGGTGGAATTTATCTATTCCCTATATATCTTTTTTTGATTTTTTCCAAATGAATAACGCGGTTGGGATTTTGGAAATGACAATGGGTATCTTTATTACATTAACTAAAGCTTATTTATTTCTCTTCATTTCTATCACAATAAGATGGACTTTACCCAGGATGAGAATGGATCAGTTATTAAATCTTGGATGGAAATTTCTTTTACCTATTTCCCTGGGCAATCTCTTATTAACAACCTCTTCCCAACTTGTTTCACTATAAATAAGATAATACAATAACAGTAAGAATATTTTCAACACAAAGGCTCTCTCAAACAAGAGAAAGAAACATATCTTTTTCATAGATATTTAGAATGAATATGTTCCCTATGGTAACTGGGTTCATGAGTTATGGTCAACAAACAATACGTGCTACAAGGTACATTGGTCAAAGTTTCATAACTACCTTATCCCACACAAATCGTTTACCTATAACGATTCATTACCCTTATGAAAAATCAATTACACCAGAGCGTTTCCGGGGGCGAATCCACTTTGAATTTGATAAATGTATTGCTTGTGAAGTATGTGTTCGGGTATGTCCGATAGATCTACCCCTTGTAGATTGGAGATTTGAAAAGGATATTAAAAGGAAACAATTGCTTAATTATAGTATTGATTTCGGAGTTTGTATATTTTGTGGCAATTGTGTTGAGTACTGTCCAACAAGCTGTTTATCAATGACTGAAGAATATGAACTTTCTACTTATGATCGTCATGAATTGAATTACAATCAAATTGCTTTAAGTCGGTTACCAATCTCCATAATGGAAGATTACACAATTCAAACAATTAGGAATTCCACTGAAAGTAAAATAGACGAAGATAAATCCTCGAATTCAAGAACGATTACTGATTACTAAACTCGTATTTGTTATTTTTGTTATAAAAATATAAGAATCCTTTGCTAACTATAAAGAAAAACAAATAACTACTGCTTTTTGGAAATTTTTTATTATTTTAAATCAGACTAGATTTTCGTGATATAATTTCTAACTATACAGCTTATACACAAAAAAATATCCTAATCCCTTTTTCCTTCCTTGAATCCTTTAGTTTTAGTCAGTTCATGAAAAATTTTATACTATTTTAATTTCTTTTTATCCATAATGGATTTACCTGGGCCAATACATGAGATTCTTATGCTATTTGGGGGATTTGTTCTTCTACTAGGGGGTCTAGGAGTAGTATTACTTACCAACCCCATTTATTCTGCCTTTTCGCTGGGATTAGTTCTTGTTTGTATATCCTTATTCTATTTTTTATTAAATTCCTACTTTGTAGCTGTGGCACAACTTCTTATTTATGTGGGAGCCATAAATGTCTTGATCATATTCGCTGTAATGTTCGTAAATGGCTCAGAATGGTCTAAAGATAAGAATTATTGGACTATTGGAGATGGGTTCACTTCACTTGTTTGTATAACTATTGCTTTTTCACTAATGACTACTATCCCAGATACATCATGGTATGGAATTCTTTGGACTACAAGATCAAACCAAATAGTAGAACAGGGTCTCATAAATAATGTTCAACAAATTGGGATTCATTTAGCAACCGATTTTTATCTTCCATTTGAACTCATTTCCATAATTCTTCTAGTTTCTTTAATAGGTGCAATTACTATGGCTCGGCAATAAAATAATAAAACTTAGAAAGAGTAAAAATTATAAGAATTGCAAATCTAAAATAAATAACTAAATAATCACACTTTTGATTTAGTAAAAACCGTCTACCGCCAACAAATACCTTCTTTCTTTTCTCTTTTGTTGTGTAATTGTTATATTGTAATTAATTGAATCGGTTCAATTCTTGTCCTCATATTGAAATGAATCGAGATTGATAAGGAGTTAATTAATGATGTTTGAGCTTGTACTTTTTTTGAGTGTCTATTTATTTTCGATTGGTATCTATGGATTGATCACAAGCCGAAACATGGTTAGAGCTCTAATATGTCTTGAACTTATACTGAATTCAATTAATCTAAATCTCGTAACATTTTCTGATCTATTTGATAGTCGCCAATTAAAAGGAGACATTTTCGCAATTTTTGTGATAGCCCTTGCGGCTGCTGAGGCCGCTATTGGACTATCCATTCTTTCTTCTATCCATCGTAATAGGAAATCCACTCGTATCAATCAATCTAATTTATTGAATAATTAGACTATGGAATAATTGGACTTTTAAATAATTAGACATACAATCCTCTAAACAAAGGCACACATATAATAATATTGAATATTAAGATGAATAGAAATCAATACTATTTTCTTTAAGTTAAGTTATTCCATAGTATTCTTTTTTCACTTAAAGGAATTTTTGTAATTCATTGATATTGCAATTTGAATATTGCAATAATTTATATTGAAAAGACGATAGCCAATTTATTGGCTAATTCGAATTCATATGTACAATTAGTATAATTCTGATTGTTGAAGTCCAAAATTAAAGTCTCTTGGCTCTTTTCACACTTTCTCACAAACGGATTAAAAAATAGATTATTATTTTTGAAATTTGGATAAACCATTGCTTCGTCTGGTGTCTACAATACATATGACTCATATAGTACTAATTTCATTTTTACCAGATCGAAAAATTTTATGTTGAAAAGAAAAATTTATAGATCCAATGTCACATTCCGTAAAAATTTACGATACATGTATAGGATGCACTCAATGTGTACGAGCTTGTCCAACAGATGTATTAGAAATGATACCCTGGGATGGATGTAAAGCCAAGCAAATTGCTTCCGCGCCGAGAACCGAAGATTGTGTGGGTTGTAAGAGATGTGAATCCGCTTGCCCGACAGATTTTTTAAGTGTCCGCGTTTATTTAGGGCCTGAAACAACCCGTAGCATGGCTTTATCTTATTGATACGTTACAAAAAACTTCATTCGAATCGTCTGATTCCTCTTTACCGAAGAAGCCTGTGCTCGAAATAATCGAGCACAGGCTTTTATGGTCAAAACGTATCTTGTCTTTATCACTTTATCATGAGTTATTTTCCTTGGTTAACAATACTTGTTGTTTTGCCGATATTTGCAGGTTCATTAATTTTCTTTTTACCTCATAGGGGAAACAAAATAGTTAGGTGGTATACTATATCTATTTGTTTATTAGAATTCCTTCTAATGACTTATGCATTCTGTTATCATTTCCAACTGGAGGATCCCTTAATCCAATTAAAGGAGGATTATAAATGGATAGATATCTTCGATTTCCACTGGAGATTGGGAATCGATGGACTTTCATTAGGATCTATTTTATTGACAGGATTTATCACTACTTTAGCTACTTTAGCAGCTTGGCCAGTTACCCGGAATTCGCGATTATTCTATTTCCTGATGCTCGCAATGTATAGTGGTCAAATAGGATTATTTTCTTCGCGAGACCTTTTACTTTTTTTTATCATGTGGGAGTTAGAATTAATTCCTGTTTACTTACTTTTATCTATGTGGGGGGGAAAGAGGCGTCTATATTCCGCTACAAAGTTTATTTTGTATACTGCAGGCGGCTCCATCTTTTTCTTAATCGGAGTTCTGGGTATGGGCTTATATGGTTCTAACGAACCAGGATTAGATTTGGAAAGATTAATTAATCAATCATACCCTGCAACCTTGGAAATACTTTTATATTTTGGCTTCCTTATTGCTTATGCTGTCAAATTGCCGATTATACCCTTACATACGTGGTTACCGGATACCCACGGGGAAGCGCATTATAGTACATGTATGCTTTTAGCGGGAATCTTATTAAAGATGGGAGCATATGGATTGATTCGGATCAACATGGAATTGTTACCTCATGCTCATTATCTATTTTCGCCCTGGTTAGTAATAATAGGAGCGATCCAAATAATCTATGCAGCTTCAACTTCTCTTGGTCAACGAAATTTCAAAAAAAGAATAGCCTATTCCTCTGTATCTCACATGGGTTTCATAATTATAGGAATTGGTTCCATAACCAACATTGGACTCAATGGAGCTATTTTACAAATATTATCCCATGGATTTATTGGTGCTACACTTTTTTTCTTGGCAGGAACGGCTTCTGATAGAATGCGTCTTGTTTATCTCGAAGAACTGGGGGGAATATCTATCCCAATGCCAAAAATTTTTACTATGTTTAGTAGCTTTTCAATGGCTTCTCTTGCCTTACCAGGAATGAGTGGTTTTGTCGCAGAATTAGTAGTCTTTTTTGGCCTAATTACTAGTCCCAAATTTCTGTTAATGCCAAAAATGCTAATTACTTTTGTAATGGCAATAGGAATGATATTAACTCCTATTTATTTATTATCTATGTTACGCCAGATGTTCTATGGATACAAGCTATTTAATGTTCCAAACGCAAATTTTGTGGATTCTGGACCACGAGAACTCTTTATTTTAATCTGTATCTTTTTACCAGTAATAGGAATTGGTATTTATCCAGATTTTGTTCTCTCCCTATCCGTTGATAGGGTGGAGGCTCTCTTATCCAATTATTATCCTAAATAAAAAATAGGTTTTTTTACTAGTCTGCTCTATTAATCCAGAAGTCTAATTAGATCTATCTTGAATTTTTGAGAACCCTTTGAGAAGGCGTTGCGTTCAAGGGGTTCTCAAATAAAACAAAAAAGGAAAAACCTTCATGAAGGTTTTATTTTATCTAATCATTTAGGTGTTAATATAAACGAACCATAACTATGTAAACCTATTCCTAATAGATTGATACCAAAATAGCAGATCCAAATTATAAGAAATCCTATCGAAGCTACAAGTGCAGAATTCGTACCCTTCCAATTTGGATTTGTTCTACTATGTAAATAAATTGCAAATATGGTCCAAGTAATAAATGCCCAAGTTTCCTTAGGATCCCAATTCCAATAGGATCCCCACGCCTCATTAGCCCACACTGCTCCACAAAGAATACCTATGGTTAAAAGGGTAAATCCTAGACTAATGACACGATAACTCCAAGAATCCAAACGCTCCATTAATTGATATTTGTAATAATTTGGGAATGAAGGAATAGAGGTGCTTTTTAAAGCATTTCTTTTTGCATAGAAATCACTAAAGAAAAATGTTTTATTTAAAACATTTTTTTTATTTTTAGAAAAGAAATGGAAATTATTTCGAAATCGAATGATTAGAATAGCGGCAGATAATAAGGATCCGCACAAAAGAGTTGCATAGCTTAGTAACATCATACTGACATGCATCATTAACCACTGAGATTGGAGAGCAGGTACTAGTATTGTGGATTGATGCATTTCAGTTAAAAGACCCGATGTGGCAAAGCCTTGCGTTAAAATAGTACTTGGCGTAGTTATTGTGCTTAAATCATTTTTAGAGTTCTGTATCTTAGGAATGGTATGAAGAATATACAGAGCCCATGAAAGGAAGATCAACGACTCATATAAATTACTTAATGGAAAATGTCCCGAAGAAACCCAGCGAGAAACTAGGAATCCTGTTATAGAGAAAAAAGTAACTATCATTCCTTTTTCTGACGAATCACGTAATCCCCCAAGTTCACGAACTAATAAGGTTATCAAATGAATCGTAATCACAATGGAAATGGTTGAGAAGGAGATATGAGTTAATATATGTTCTAAAGTTGCAAATAGCATAAGGGGAAGGTCCCATTACAAAATTGTAAATTTGAATTGAATCCATTTTATAATCTATTGTATTCTTTTTCGAGAATGCCGCCACTCGGATTCGAACCGAGATGCTTGAGCACTGCTTCCTAAGAGCAGCGTGTCTACCAATTTCACCATGGCGGCTAACTTAAAATAATAGGTAACTTAAAAGAATAATAGCTATTATCTCGCGAATCGTCGAGATTGGGAAAGTTCTTAAAATTTAGGAACATTAGAGTCTTCTTTAAAATAGACTTCGTTTAGTAGTATCGTTGCGATTTTTTTTTTACAATAAACTCTTACTTTTCCTAATGGAAACACTGCTTGAAAGAATTGGAACTCCTATTTTATAAGTTGCAATATAGAACTTATTTTTTTTTTCTAATTAGTTTCTCCTTTAAATTTTGAAAATTATTTCCATAAAATGGACAAAATCCAAAAAGTTTTGTTTCTATATTAATGATGAAATTCAAATGATTTTGGAAAAAATGGATGGAAGTGGTAAGTCCTATTGCAAGAATACTCCACTTTTCATAATAGAATTCTCATAAAAAAATATGAGAATTCTATTATGAAAAGTTCATTGATCATTGATAGGAAAAGAATACTTAGCACATAGTATACCAAAACTTTTATTCCATATAGCAGATATCAGAGGGGTTTGTTCTAAGAATATTGTGTTGAGTAATTCGACACATAAAAGTACATTAATTAATTCATTAATCCAAATTATTCATATTAAATAATTGGAATTTTTTTTTATAGGGCAATTCAGATTATTCCAAAACCTTATTATTTATTTGTTTGTTGCCCAGAAAAACCCTTTGGTTTTGGATGCTCATTGCCGCTGGAAAATGATTTTGATTTTGCTAAAGAATAAGCATGTACTATGGAAAAATAAGTCTTTTTCTTCCAAATATTTTTACGAATACGCTTTTTTGACATTGAAGTACGCTTTTTTGGAACTGCCATTCAAAAAGGAGATTACTTTTTTCTAGTTGTATGTGAAAGACATCTATTGCCGCAAATAAATCCTTCTTTCTTCTTTTTCTTCGTATTTATACTTAGATATTGAAAGATACTGAAATTCTGAATTATTTTTTACTTAAATTCTTATCCGGATAAGAATTTAAGTAAAAAAATTTCTGTATATATTTTATACTTTGTTTTAATAATATAGAATATATAGAAAGGTTTCCCGTTTAAATCTATTTATAGATATTTATATATCAAGTATACTCCATATATAGATATATGGTATGGAAGCCTATCCCCTATATAAGACGGGTGGATAAAAAGAAGGGAAAATTCAAATAGTTAATTAAGTTCAGAATGGTATTCCATAATGGAATTCCAATCAAAACAAAAAATACGGAGTCTCTTAAACAAGGCATTCTAAAACTTAGGTAATTATAGTCATTAGGATTTCAGTTCTATATGAAGTAACGACTATTTGATAATTTATTATAAACACGCATTTATAAACACGCATGGGTTTTCTTTTTATTGGAATTAAATTAATAAGTTACGAAACAAGAGAGCTGCTTCATCTTTGTTTTAAATAAATATCAAAATTAATAGAAAGTAAAAAAATGCAACCTTTTTTTGTATTTTAATAAATATCCTTATTTAGGTAATAACTAGGTAACGAAGTTATTTTATTAACTTTTTAAATTTAACCAATTAAACCCATTCTTCATTTTTGCTTATCTCAATGAGATAAGCAAAAATGAAGAATTCCAGTATTTTTTAGTATTCTTTTTATTTATTCCTTCAGAAAGAGATAAGAATTGGTTTGGTGAATCGGAAACAATTTTATTTTATAGAAAAATTTCAAGTAAAAATTTCAATTTTTTTTCTTATGGAACATACATATCAATATGCATGGGTAATCCCTCTTCTCCCACTTCCAGTTATTATGTCAATGGGGTTTGGCCTTTTTTTTATTCCGACAGCAACAAAAAATCTTCGTCGCATATGGGCTTTCCCTAGTGTTTTATTCTTAAGTATAGCTATGGTATTCTCAATTCAACTGTCTATTCAACAAATAAAAGGAAGTTCTATCTATCAATATCTATGGTCTTGGACCGTCAATAATGATTTTTCCTTAGAATTTGGATACTTGATTGACCCGCTTACTTCTATTATGTTAATACTAATTACTACTGTAGGAATCCTGGTTCTTATTTATAGTGACGGTTATATGTCTCACGATGAAGGATATTTGAGATTTTTTGTTTATATAAGTTTTTTCACTACTTCTATGTTGGGATTGGTTACTAGCTCCAATTTGATACAAATTTATTTTTTTTGGGAACTCGTGGGAATGTGTTCCTATTTATTGATAGGCTTTTGGTTTACACGACCAATCGCAGCGAGTGCTTGTCAAAAAGCTTTTGTAACTAATCGTGTAGGGGATTTTGGTTTATTATTAGGAATTTTAGGTTTTTTTTGGATAACGGGTAGTTTAGAGTTTAGGGATTTGTTCAAAATAGCTAATAACTGGATTCCTAATAATGGAATTAACTCTTTACTTACTACTATATGTGCTTTTTTATTATTCCTTGGTGCAGTTGCGAAATCCGCACAATTCCCTCTTCACGTATGGTTACCCGATGCTATGGAAGGACCCACTCCCATTTCAGCTCTTATACACGCAGCAACTATGGTTGCTGCGGGGATTTTTCTTCTAGCTCGGCTTTTTCCTCTTTTCATATCTTTACCTTTGATAATGACTTTAATTTCTTTAGTAGGTACAATAACACTCTTCTTAGGAGCTACTTTAGCTCTTGCTCAGAGAGATATTAAAAGAAGCTTAGCCTATTCTACAATGTCTCAATTGGGTTATATGATGTTAGCTCTAGGTATAGGTTCTTATCAAGCTGCTTTATTTCATTTGATCACTCATGCTTATTCAAAAGCTTTATTGTTCTTGGGATCCGGATCCGTTATTCATTCAATGGAACCTCTTGTTGGATATTCACCAGATAAAAGTCAGAATATGGTTCTTATGGGAGGTTTAAGAAAATACATTCCAATTACAAGAACCACTTTTTTATGGGGTACACTTTCTCTTTGTGGTATTCCACCTCTTGCTTGCTTTTGGTCCAAAGATGAGATTCTTAGTAATAGTTGGTTGTATTCGCCCTTTTTTGGAATAATAGCCTCCTTTACTGCAGGATTAACTGCCTTTTATATGTTTCGGATATATTTACTTACATTTGATGGATATTTGCGCGTTCATTTTCAAAATTACAGTACCACTAAAGAGGGTTCCTTGTATTCAATATCCTTATGGGGAAAAAAGATACCCAAAGGAATTAATAGGGATTTCGTTTTATCAACAACAAAGAGTGGAGTTTCTTTTTTTTCACAAAATATACCCAAAAAACAAGGTAATACAAGAAATAGGATAGGATGCTTTAGTACGTCCTTTGGGGCTAAAAACACTTTTGCCTACCCGCATGAAACGGGAAATACTATGTTATTTCCTCTTCTTATATTACTGCTTTTTACTTTATTCATTGGATTTATAGGAATCTCTTTTGATAATGGAGCAGTGGATAATGGAATAACAGAGTTAACACTATTATCAAAGTGGTTAACTCCCTCAATAAACTTGACTCAGGAAAGTTCTAATTCTTCTATAAATTCATATGAATTTATTACTAATGCTATTTCCTCCGTAAGTCTAGCTATCTTTGGTTTATTCATAGCATATATCTTATATGGATCCGCTTATTCTTTTTTTCAGAATTTGGATTTAATAAATTCCTTTTACAAGGAAAGTCCGAAAAAGTACTTTTTCGATCAAGTAAAAAAAAAGATATACAGTTGGTCATATAATCGCGGTTATATAGATATTTTCTATACTAGGGTCTTTACCCTCGGTATAAGAGGATTAACCGAACTAACGGAGTTTTTCGATAAGGGTATCATTGATGGAATTACCAATGGGGTGGGTCTTGTTAGTTTTTGTGTAGGAGAAGAAATTAAATATGTAGGAGGGGGGCGAATCTCGTCTTATTTATTCTTTTTTTTATGTTATGTATCCGTGTTTTTATTCTTTTTTCTTTCTTAACTTAAGGAGTTTACGAGTTCCTTGTCTAAATAACTATCCTGTCCTCTCCCTCTTCCTATCCTCTTCTACCATCTCTATTCTCTCCTCTATTATTTATTATTTATTTTCCATTTATTTTCCGCGATTTTTTCCATTCCTCTGTGTAAATAGCCTAATATGGGTTCACAATCAATAACATCTTCACCATCGAGAGTAACGATCAGTCGAAGAACACCATGCATTGATGGGTGTTGAGGGCCCATATTGACTATCATGAGATCTTTTCTTGTAAGCGGTAGACTCATATCCTTTCTTCCTTAATTCATTATTCCATGAAAATGGATTATTCCATGAATTCCTCAAAACGAGGCTCATCAAAATGCAAAATATAAGACTACTATAAGACTACTAAGAAAATAAGAAAAAAATTGGAACGATTAAATTACTGCTCCCGAATATTCAACTGACTGATTAATTTCTTATAACGTACTCTATTTTTCTTTGCCAAATAAGCCAGTAAACGTCGACGTTTTCCCAAAAGTATTCGTAGACCTCTTTCCGATGAAAAATCTTTTTTGTGTAATTCCAAATGTGAAGCAAGTCTCCGTATCTTATTGGTGAAACTGAATACTTGAAATTCAACAGAACCCCTGTTTTCTTCTTTTTCTTCTTTAACCATAAATCCCAAAATTTTTCTACCTCCTTTCTTTTTCATATATTTTTCTGATCAGGAAAAATAAAAAATTATGTCAGTTATTTTGAAGTTATTCTAATCTCGTACACACAAAAATTTGCAATTATTCATCTACTGCTGGAATTTGGATTTATTTTATCGATGCAAATTGGATTTGGATAGAAGAGTACATTCTTTCTAATATTTTAGCATTTCTTCTATCTAAAATATTAGAAAGAATTTTGCTGATTTATTTATTGCTATATCCAATTTATGGAATTGATACACCATTTAATTGATATCATTTAGCAAAATGAAACACAGCATATGCACCCATCTTTCGGCTCGAGAATTTCACGGGATAGAGATATGGTATAAGAAATAGGCTATTAAGTAACTCTAAATGAATTGTGGATACATCTGTATCCTTAACATACTGAAACGATTGCCATTATTCGTATCAAACCAATAGCGATTCATACAAGCTAAATCTTCTAATCAATGGTGGGCCAATAATGAATTTTTTTGCATTATGTATTAAGACGCTCGGCTTTATTTCGAAATTGTCCAGA